AAGAGAAACAAAAATTGCGTTTTCATTATGGTCTTACAGAACGACAATTACTTAAATACGTTCGTATTGCCGGAAAAGCCAAAGGGTCAACAGGTCAGGTTTTACTACAATTACTTGAAATGCGTTTGGATAACATCCTTTTTCGATTGGGTATGGCTTCAACTATTCCCCAAGCCCGCCAATTAGTTAACCATAGACATATTTTAGTTAATGGTCGTATAGTAGATATACCAAGTTATCGCTGCAAACCCCACGATATTATTACAGCGAGGGATGAACAAAAATCTAGAGCTCTGATTCAAAATTATCTTGATTCATCCCCCCGTGAGGAATTACCAAAACATTTGACCCTTCAACCATTCCAATATAAAGGATTAGTCAATCAAATAATAGATAGTCAATGGGTCGGTTTGAAAATAAATGAATTGCTAGTTGTAGAATATTATTCTCGTCAGACTTAAACCTAATTAAAATAAAACAAGAAAACAAGGGTTCGGACAATTTTTCCCTTTTCGCCTAAGTAAAAAGACCCACCAAAGTAAGGAGTTTGATACGGGGATTTTTCTCCCAGTCATGGATCACGGATCGGTAGGGATATTTTCATTCCCTGCTGTCTACTCTTTCCAGTATTTTATTTTCTGTACTGCGGAACATAGGAATAAAGAATCTATATCGAAATAAAAGAAAGGTCTAACTTAACTGTTGGAATAATGGTATCCATTGTTATTTGCTTTGATACATTGCTGTCAATAAGATTGGTGAATTAGGTGAAAGGTACGGAAAGAGAGGGATTCGAACCCTCGGTAAACAAAAGCCTACATAGCAGTTCCAATGCTACGCCTTGAACCACTCGGCCATCTCTCCTACATAATGATTATGGCCCAGAAACCGAGTGAATAGTGAGTCATTCATATTAGATTTTTTGATAGGTACGTACAGTCAATTCTAACTATAAAAAAAATATAGAAAACTTTTCATCAAAGAAAAACCCTTCCTTCAAGGGGGGGGGTATAAAGATAATTTTTTTTTGTGAAAAACTGTTAAAAAAAAAAAGATATATATCTATTCATTTCATTTTTGCGAAGATGGCGCTCCCATCTTTTTCCAATAGTTATTCTTTTTACTTACAATATTTATACCAAATTAAATTACCAAATTAAATCAATTTTATACCAGATTAAATCAATGAATTAGAACGAATCAATTGATCTCTTTTTTTTTTTATTTTTTTTTTTATGTTATTTCGTACTGTACAATTTCTTTGTTTGTGGGATCATTTTCTCACAAGAGGTAAGTAAAAGAAATTATAGAATGGATTGCTACCTATGCCCAGATCTCGGATAAATGGAAATTTTATTGATAAGACCTTTTCAATTGTAGCCAATATCTTATTACGAATAATTCCGACAACTTCAGGAGAAAAAGAGGCATTCACCTATTACAGAGATGGTGCGATTTGATGTTTTTTTTTCTTTACCGCTTTCAGTCTTCGGAGAAAGATACATTATTTGGGAGAGAAATAAAAAAATTATTGAAAGAAATCTACGCTTATTGTGAAGGTGAAGTTTGTAAATAAAACAATTCCTTCTGTCGTGTATCCCCGATTAATGCAGCCTCAGATGCTTCAATTGTAGATTCTAGTATTGAGCGAAAGGTTACACCTATGGGTTAGGTCAACCCTACTCCACTAGTACCAATAGGCAGCATAGGGGAAGAAGCACTACGCCTAGGAATCAACAATACGAAAACTTTGTTATAAATTATACCTTTTCTTTATCGGAATCGGGACTAACAAGAATGGTTGGTACAACAAACATCCATCTCGTTCGTATTTTGGATACCCGTATAACCATCGAAGACTGTTGAAGTGACTAATTCCTGGAAATTAAGGGGTGCTAAGAACAAAGAAATTGTTAGAGTTATCATTTTTATCTAGTACCAAGATACTTGATGTTAAGAAAAGATCTTTTACAGGAAGGTTGGCTAGAGATTTCTTGTAAAAACACTAGCCCCGTTCGGTTCATAATGAAATTATTTCAATCTTTTTTGATTCCATGTATTATTCTCATTATGCACATAAAAAAGGAGGAGCCGTATGAGATGAAAATCTCACGTACGGTTCTGGAACGGAGATTCTTTGAATCGAAGACGACCGTAACGGATGTCGGCTCAATCCGAAGGAAATTATGCGGAAGCTTTACAGAATTATTATGAAGCTATGCGACTAGAAATTGATCCCTATGATAGAAGTTATATACTCTATAACATAGGCCTTATCCACACAAGGAACGGAGAACATACGAAAGCTTTGGAATATTATTTTAGGGCACTAGAACGAAACCCGTTCTTACCACAAGCTTTAAATAATATGGCCGTGATCTGTCATTACGTGCGACTATCTCCACTATAGAAAGAAAAAAAAGGAAAGAAAGAGCAAATCCGCTAATAAATACTAGAAAATAGGCTTTCTACATATCATATCTATCGTGTCCAAAACAAC